TCCTTAGATCCCTTCTTTCACTCCGATAGTATCATAGATCGGAATCGATGCAAAGGAAATGAATGCATTTCCACACTATAATAAATAAATAAGTTAAGTGGAATAAATAGAACATTGGATCATGCCACATCACTTATCCTATTCTACGGATCTTACGGAGCCTGTTCGTGGATAACATGATTCGGGTATGATCATAGAAAATATTCTCCTCAAGCGAACCGGCCTATCCTCTGCTACGTAGGGGACTTACGTTTTGGTTGGATGCGGAGACACATTTGGTTGTGAATTCCAACGTGGCAAATAAAATAATATATCTGCATGGCTAAATCAATAGTTCAAGTCACACACTCCCATAATCCATCCTCTCTTCGGAAAATTCACTTCAACTATTCGTATCAAATAAGGAATACAATACTTCCGAGTTGAAGAGAAGTATCCAAAAAACATGTCTTATTTTTTCAATAATCCATATTTGTAGCAATGAAATACTATTGTCCTCCCCGATATATGATCAATTACAAATATCTATGATATGTCTTCTCTATAAAGGACCGGAAATACCTTGCTTACGTATCATTGGAAAGTGCATTAACATAAATACGGCAGTAAGGAGAGGCAATACAAAAGTGTGTAAACTATAAAAACGAGTTAAAGTGGATTGGCCCACACTAGCACTTCCACGTAATAACTCTACTAAAGGAGATCCTATTACAGGAATAGCTTCAGGTACGCCTGTCACGATTTTTACTGCCCAATAACCAATTTGGTCCCGAGGTAAGGAATAACCAGTTACACCAAAAGATGCAGTCAATACAGCCAAAACCACACCCGTAACCCAAGTTAATTCGCGAGGTTTTTTAAATCCACCTGTGAGATACACACGAAATACGTGCAGGATCATCATGAGAACCATCATACTTGCTGACCATCGATGAACTGATCGGATTAACCAACCAAAGTTGGCCTCAGTCATGATGTATTGAACAGAGGAAAAAGCCTCTGTAACGGTTGGACGATAGTAAAAAGTCATAGCAAAACCCGTAGCTACTTGTACTAGAAAACAAGTAAGTGTGATCCCCCCTAAACAATAAAATATGTTGACATGAGGAGGAACATATTTACTAGTTATATCATCTGCAATCGCCTGAATCTCAAGACGTTCCTCAAACCAATCATATACTTTATTGAGATAGGTAACCCAATGGAACTCCCCCTCTGAGAACCGTATATGAGAATTTCATCTCGTACGGCTCAAGCGGAAACACACAAATACTGATTTCAACGGATATATAATAGAAAATGAAAAACTTCATTAACCACTTGATTCGATTTGCCTCGAAGATACGAAGTAACAAAAATCCGGAATCTCTTCTTTGTGATGATAATGCCAAAAAATATCAAGTTGGCTCATCTGTCTTTCTTTATGTTGATCGTTACAGGCCTCTTGAATCTTCTCTTCCCTATTTTTTATTTGTTATTTGATTTATTGTTTTTTTTTTTTGTGCGTACTGCGGATTTACTCTTGTTTTACTATTGATAGGAATTCTCTTGTTGAGACCCTATGAATCAATTGAAACCTCAGATTCATACTAGAACCACGATGATTTAGCCTCAAGCTAAACTCAAAGGTTCTCTGAGTAAGAACCTTTGATGATCACTTATTGAATGAATGGATGTAATGACTCAACAAAATCTAGAGAAAGAGTTATCCTTCGGTCAAAATAAATCTGAAGGAATAAAATTCGTTTGATTTAGGAAATACCTATTTGAATTTTTTTTTTTGAGTCCGGTTGCGAGGTCTGAATAAATAGTAGGTATGAATCATAGTTCAAATATTTCTTTTCTTGATCTATTCTATATATTCCGTGCTCCAGATACTAGAATAAATATCCGACGAGGTAGAATCATCTTGATAGAGATAACAGGTCCATTCTATGTATTATCAATAGGATCAATTATAACAAGTCACACACTCATATTCCGGAAATACCGAAACAAAAAAATTCCACGGTCGAACTACCAGAATAGAATGGTCTAGAAATCCAAGTCTAAAGTAATTTTTTCTTTGATTGAAAGACTAGGACTTCATAGTTCTTATAAACCTAACTCATTGAAATTCCATCCAGTAAAACGGAAGAATTATAAATTTCCAAAATAATAGATAGGAATATCGCAAATAGAGCCATTGCGACCCCCATAAGTGGTGTAGTCCCCCATCCCGGAGCTACTTTACCATATTCCGAATTCAATGGTTTCAATAAATCCCCTACAGTAGTTCGTCTTGGCCCAGATCTAGAACTATCCTCAACGGTTTGTGTAGCCATAAATCCTATTTAATGATTGGTTGAGATCTGTTGACTTTGTATACTATTCCGTTGTAGTTGTAAATAAACGATCTTATCGTAGATCCATTGTGATCTTGAAATTATCTAAAAATGGAAACAGCAACCCTAGTCGCCATCTCCATATCCGGTTTACTTGTAAGCTTTACTGGGTACGCCTTATATACCGCTTTTGGGCAACCCTCTCAACAACTAAGAGATCCATTCGAAGAACACGGGGACTAGTTGAAGTAATGAGCCTCCCAATATGGGAGGCTCATTACTTCAATTAAATTATTTCGAAAGGTTATTTCATTTTTTTAGTCGGAACCTTAGGTGGTTCTCGAAAAAAGATAGCGAAAAAAATTATCCCTAAAGTAGAGACTAAAAGGAATGTATAAACCAATGCTTCCATGGATTCGATCGTGGTTTACAATTATAGCTTCCACACCTATTCATTTGGGATCATTTATCATATCATATAAAGAAAGAAAAAAAGTCAAAGAAAGGTGATTCAAGTCAAGATTTCTCTGATACCCAATGTCAAATAAAAAAAAATAGAGGCGAAAGATACCACAACAATGTCGTATCAGACTACTTGTCTCCTTGTAGTTGGATCTCCAAGTTTTTGGAATGCTCCAAATTCCACTTGAGCATCCAAATCTGGATCAATACCAGCAAAAACATCTCTGAACAAGGTTCTAGCGCCATGCCAAATGTGTCCGAAAAAGAAGAGCAAAGCAAACGTAGCATGCCCAAAAGTGAACCAACCCCTTGGACTGCTACGAAAAACACCATCGGATTTCAAAGTAGCCCGATCTAATTCAAAAATTTCACCTAATTGGGCACGTCTAGCATATTTTTTCACAGTAGCAGGATCAGAATAACTTACTCCATTAAGTTCGCCACCATAGAACTCAACAGTAACACCTACTTGTTCAACACTATACTTTGATTCTGCCCTTCTAAAAGGAACATCAGCTCTCACAATTCCGTCTTCATCTACCAAAACTACCGGAAATGTTTCAAAAAAAGTAGGCATACGACGTACAAAAAGCTCGCGCCCTTCTTTATCTCTAAAGACGGGGTGTCCTAACCATCCAACAGCAATTCCATCCCCATTGTCCATTGAGCCTGCTCTGAATAATCCCCCCTTTGCCGGATTATTACCAATATAATCATAAAAAGCTAATTTTTCGGGAATTTTAGACCAAGCTTCCGATAAACTAAGATTTTCGGCTAGCCCGGCACTAACTCTTCGATATATTTCTTGCTGAAAGTATCCCTGATCCCACTGATAACGAGTAGGACCAAATAATTCGATTGGGGTAGTTGCTGAACCATACCACATAGTTCCAGCAACAACAAAAGCTGCAAAAAAAACAGCAGCGATACTACTGGAAAGTACAGTTTCAATATTGCCCATACGTAATCCTTTGTATAGACGTTGAGGCGGACGAACACTAAGATGGAATAGGCCTGCTAATATGCCCAATGTACCCGCTGCAATATGATGAGAGGCTATTCCTCCCGGAACAAAAGGATCAAAACCTTCCGCGCCCCACGCTGGATTTACAGATTGTACTTTTCCAGTTAGTCCATAAGGATCGGACACCCATATTCCAGGACCATACAAACCTGTTACATGAAATGCGCCAAAGCCAAAGCAAGCTACCCCTGAGAGAAATAAATGAATTCCAAAGATCTTGGGCAAATCCAAAGAAGGTTTTCCCGTACGTTCATCACAGAATATTTCTAGGTCCCAATATACCCAATGCCAGATAGCTGCCAAGAAGCACAAACCGGAAAACACTATGTGTGCCCCTGCCACACCTTCATAACTCCAAATACCCGGATTTGTTATAGTTCCTCCTGAAATACTCCAACCGCCCCACGAATTGGTTATTCCTAAACGAGTCATGAAGGGTATAACGAACATACCTTGTCTCCACATCGGATCAAGAACGGGATCAGAGGGATCAAAAACCGCTAATTCATATAAAGCCATCGAACCAGCCCAACCAGAAACTAGAGCTGTATGCATTATATGAACAGAAAGCAATCGACCGGGATCATTCAATACGACAGTATGAACACGATACCAAGGTAAACCCATGGAAATACCTCTTTATCAAAGAAAAATAGACACTATGCCACTTTATTTTATCGCATTGGAAAAGACTATATATACTAACCATGTACCTAACCTTTTCAGTAGATTCCGTATCAGAAAGGATTAATATTTATTCCATTCCATTGACAATAACGTGAAAATAACGGAACAATTTTTTTCGTAAGAACAAAGAGAAGCAGATCTATTCTATACCCGATAAGTACCAATACGCAATGGGAGGATTGGTCCCATTTTTGGGGAATGAATGGATAGATACTTGTTTATCATTCGAACGATCGATTTCTTCGTTCAAATTTTTTCTTTATTCATTCTGTCTTACTCTATAAACTTTCCAATCTATGTATCAAATAGAATAAAGAGAAAAAAGGGATGAAGACAATAAACCATTGATTGTTACGTTTCCATATTAAAGTGAAGTATAGTACTAAATTTTTTTATTTAATTTAATGCCCATTGGTGTTCCAAAAGTACCTTTTCGGAGTCCTGGAGAGGAAGATGCGGTTTGGGTTGACGTATAGTGCGACTTGTCAGACATATTGGGTCATATGGGATTTACCCGTTCTCTCCCCTGATCGAGATATCCTCTGTTTCGCCCAAGAGATATTGTATTGAGTGAGGCATCAATCAATCATTCGGAGCGTGAAGTGCAATTAGATCAATTTATTTTATATTGGGGATCAATATTATCAATTTAGAAGAATTTATGGTTTACTTGGACTGATAAAATAAAGTATCCAGGCTCCGTTCAGAAAATACCAAATCGATAACAAATTGTTAATATAATATATGTATGATTACCACTTGTATCATAAATGATTCTTATACCTACTATTACTTTATACCTACTATTACTATAGTAGTGATAGTAGTGATCCCAAATTGCCGACCAACGGAATAGTATAATGAATACATCAAATAGTTTTGGGAAAGCAAGACAAAAAAAAAGAAGTCATAACAAAAAAATGGTACTGAGACCATTTGTCCTATATGTGCAAATAGAATTTGGACAGATCTTTTCCCGGGGTAGACCATGAACCTAAAAGAATTGAAAGGACCCATTCAGGAACAAGACAATGACATCGTGATTTTAATATCGATGAAACAATACATCAATGATAGGTTAGTTTAATAAGTTCAGTAATCTCTTTTTTTTTTTAGAGGGAAGGGAGCCTAAACTCATCTCGTTTTTTTTAATAGAAGACCTTTCATTAAGAAAACCTGTTACATAAAAAAAAAAAAAAGAAATAAAGCTGGAATCGACACATTGATTCTTTTTTTTCTTTTTCACAATTTTTTTTTTTTGAACCGTATGTATCCAAAGGTGCACGTACGGTTCCTAAGGGATGCAATTTTGTCCTAATCAACCGACTTTATCGAGAAAGATTACTTTTTTTAGGCCAAGAGGTTGATAGCGAGATCTCGAATCAACTTGTTGGTCTCATGGTATATCTCAGTATAGAAGATCGTACTAGGGATCTTTATTTGTTTATAAACTCTCCCGGCGGATGGGTAATACCAGGAATAGCTATTTATGATACTATGCAATTTGTGTCACCTGATGTGCATACGATATGCATGGGATTAGCCGCGTCAATGGGATCTTTTATTCTGGTCGGAGGAGAAATTACCAAACGTCTAGCATTCCCTCACGCTTGGCGCCAATGAGTTTTTATTTGATTGAAAAAAAAAAGAAGACTATGCCTTCGCCACATTGATTATAAAAGAAAATTATAAGTAATAATAGCATGGCACTTCGGGTTCGATATGAACAAACCATTATTGTTTTTTCATAACATGAGATTTTGTATCGAGATAGTAGTATGAAATAAAGGTTATTTCCGATTTGATCTTATGTGTCGGGAGTACATTTCAGCGTCACAAACCATTTTTCTTCCACACCAGAAGTCTCTTTCTGATACTTATGCTATGAAAGAAAGAGTACAAAAATGAAAAAAAAAAAGATCATTTTTGACTTATTTGATCGTATCAAAAAGAAACTTTGGGATTGCTAAATCACAGACGAGATAAATATATAAAGTAACAGAACCATCATAGTATTCTTTTTTACTTCTATGAAAGGAAGGGTGGTAAATGGATCATTCAACGATCTGGATTAGATGGATTCTATTTCTTTCTTCGATAGAATAGAAGAGAAGAAAGGGTCAATTCCATTGCAGAGCCGTATGCAATGAACAAAAGATGCCTGTACGGTTATTCAATTCTATTTGATTTTTTTTTCTTGTTATTTTTTTATCCCCTACTTTAGTTTAGCCCAATCATGCGAGATAGAAGAACCGTTCATGATGTTATATCAATATCATCAGGGTTATGATTCACCAACCTGCTAGTTCTTTTTATGAGGCACAAGCAGGGGAATTTATCCTGGAAGCGGAAGAACTACTGAAACTTCGCGAAACCCTAACAAAGGTTTATGTACAAAGAACGGGCAACCCTTTATGGGTTGTATCCGAGGATATGGAAAGGGATGTTTTTATGTCAGCAACAGAAGCCCAAACTCATGGCATTGTTGATCTTGTAGCGGTCGAAAATGAAAATACTGGGGATTTCATATAAATCTATTTTATTTCAAACCATAATTCAAATTTTCTGTGATTTGATATTGAATAGAAATAATTCATGATGATCAATCATCAGGTTAAGATCGATCTAAACCAACCCATTTTATTCTATATATACATATATATACATACGACATGCCAACTATTAAACAACTTATTAGAAACACAAGACAGCCAATAAGAAATGTTACAAAATCTCCCGCTCTTAGAGGATGTCCTCAGCGTCGAGGAACATGTACTAGGGTGTATGTGCGACTCGTTCAGATCATAAGTTCGAACAAATGAGACAATTTTTTCAGTATCAATGACCGGTACCAATGAATAGGATAGATAGAGAAGATCTATCATATACCCATATTGTATATGGAATTTATGGTTTCCATTGGTGCAAATCCAATCATCTAGATTTGAAATAAGAAGCAATTCCCCATTGGTAGCAAATGGTTATCCATTAAGCGGAGGAAATGGTATCATAAGAAGCAAAAAGGTTATGCTCCTTTTCTTGAAAGAACGGACTAACAGGGTCAGCTACCTAGCCAACTTTCATAATTAAATGCCGTCACTGTATGGATAACTCTTTTTGTGAAAAGAGCTATTACTGTAGATAGGTAGAGCCAAAGAGTGTGAACTATACAAGTTAACAATAACATTTGATTAAATGAAAGAAGAGGCTCCGGTGTATAGAGAGGACCTCACCGTTTAAGAGGTAACCATAGAAACGATGGAACCCACTATTTTTTTTTATTTAGTATCGTTCTAATTTCTTATTTCCAGTGAAATAACTGGAAGGAATAGAATACAAAATCGTGGTTGGGAAGGTCATAGTAGCAAAAGCCATTGGAATTGATATTTTATATATCGGAATAATCCGTTTTGTTATTAATTGACCGGGGAAGGGGAAAAGGATGACTGAAAGAAGAGAAATCAATTAGTTATTCATTAAGCTTTAATCTGATTCAATGACCAGAGTTAAACGAGGATATACAGCTCGGAGACGTCGAACAAAAATTCGTTTATTTGCATCAACCTTTAGAGGGGCTCATTCAAGACTTACTCGAACGATTACTCAACAGAAAATGAGAGCTTTGGTTTCCTCTCATCGAGATAGAGGCAGACAAAAGAGGGATTTTCGTCGTTTGTGGATCACTCGGATAAACGCAGTAACTCGTGAGAATAAGGTATTCTATAGTTATAGTATATTAATACACAATCTGTACAAGAAGCAATTGCTTCTTAATCGTAAAATACTTGCGCAAATAGCTATATCAAATAAGAATTGTCTTTACATGATTTCCAATAAAATTATCAAATAAAGGAGATTCAAAAGTAATATACAGGAATGATTGAAAGGGAATTCCCCGGAGAATGAACTCCGGGAAGATATAGAATAAAAATAAATTAAGATAAGTAGTAGAAATGAACGAACATGTTTCAATAAAAAAAAAATATTTCTTCTTCTCCCCCATTTTTGTTTCTTATATTATAACACAAGAATCAAATCAGGATTCTAGGCCTTTTCGAACAAAACATCAATCTGAGCTTGAGTTCCAATTGTATTTTTGAGTCAATTGAGGAGTATGCCTATTTATTTCTGGTTCTAGGACCAGTAGTTCTTGGGATCGACTCAGCTCTCTCAAATTGTTTCTCATTATTAAGAAAAGGTAACAAAGATAAAATACGAGCTTGTTTTATAGCAATAGTAATTAATCGTTGTTGTTTCAAGGTCAATCTATTCACTCGTCTAGATAATATTTTTCCTTGTTCACTAATAAATCGACTAATTAAACTCATGTTTCTATAATCGATTCGATCCCCCGATCCAATTGGGGGCAAACGCCTACGAAAGGATCGCTTGTATTTACGAAAAGGTTGCTTGGATTTATCCATGGTTTATTCCTTATCTCTAAAGTTCTATTTATTTATTCATTTCGGATCCAACCGAAATAGGCTTTGATTCATATATTATTTCATTCATATACTATATATCTATACACATGAAAGAATATCTACATAAAATCGGGTTTGATTTGTATATATTATGTATATTATATATGTTAAGTTCTTACTCTTCCTGTCCTGTTCTTTGGAAAGATCGAACACATGATGTTCCCTTCGATCTATTTCTTGATTTCCCCATGAATCGTATGCTTATGACAATAGCGACAAAATTTTTGCAATTCTAATCGACTGGGTGTATTGTGGCGATTCTTTTGAGTAATATATCTAGAAATGCCCCGCGATTCCTTATTGACACTATTTCGGACACAACTGGTACATTCCAAAATAACTCTGACTCTGACATCTTTACCCTTGGCCATGAACCTCCTTTAGATTTTGTATCGACTTAACTTAAGTCTTATATTTTCGATCCGAACCGAAGAAGAAGAAAAAAATCAATAGAAGTTACTAGTTAGAAATTCCATTTCTAAGCATTTCATTGTAATTCTTCTTATTATCTTATCTAATTAATTTATTATCTAATTAATAGAATATGTATTAATATAGTATATATTAAGTTAAGTAATACAAAATAGAATAATAATTAAGTAATACAATTTCTTTCTAACTATCAATTATTTCTATCCTAAATCCCAATATTTCATTTAAGTATCTTTTTTCTATGCTATGATTTCGTAGAGCCCGCCCTAAACTGGATACACATTTGAATTTTATTTCTGTTTTCCCAAATTTGATCTTGGATCTACCGGATTTTTTATGAGGTTCAATACACTTTTTCCTTCTCTTTCCTTACTATTCTAAAGAATTGAAAGGGAGAGGCTAGGTTTTAGTTACGTCATGTGGAATTATATTTCTTCATTTCTTCGCATATCAATAACTAGAATTAAAAAAAGGGGAATGACAGGGCATCTGGGAATAAACGATTAATTTCTATCAATAGACCCGCTAAAGACCCAAACCATAGAGTAGTTAACACAGGTGCCACGGAGAGATATGTTTTTAGATCTCGCATTGAAAATCCTCCTTCTTTATTGTAATACATATATTGTCAGATGCTGTAGTTCAAGATCATTTTTCTTTATTTTTACGCGGATTTCCTAACAAAAATGGATATGTACAATGAACCAATAGATGAGATTTTCCTGTCACTAAAAAAGAAAAGGATGACCCCTTCTTCCTGAGCATTACGGATAAATATTCATTCTTTTTTATATGTTAGGTTGGGTTTCAGATGTATATAATTCTTTTATTATATGAAACCAAAAACAAGAAATGACAAGAAAGTTCTATATAGATAGAGGAGAAAATAAAGATGTGGAAAACAAGACAGGTATTTTGTACAATGACACTGTACAACAATTTTAAAAAGGGATGTAGCGCAGCTTGGTAGCGCGTTTGTTTTGGGTACAAAATGTCACGGGTTCAAATCCTGTCATCCCTACCTATTACTTCTCCTATGGGCAGTAACGAGAGATTAATTGAGATCGACGGGGCATAATCTTTCATTTTTGGATACTATATTTATGCGAGATGTGTTAGAAGTTAAGTGGAAAAAAAAAATTTTCTTTGAAAGCGCTCTTAGTTCAGTTCGGTAGAACGCGGGTCTCCAAAACCCGATGTCGTAGGTTCAAATCCTACAGAGCGTGATTCCGTCTATCTTATGTATGTCGAATCACAATAAAATAACTTAACAAAACAAAGTTGAATTGCAACTGGAATTTGATCTCCTCCCTGTAGGAGGTCGATCAAAAAAAGAAATGTTACTCAATCAAAGGTCCAACTGATCACCACGTCTGTATTGTAAATATGCAGTCACAAATAATCCTGCCAAAGTAATAGGAATTAGACCTAAGACGATTCCAAATAGAAAAACTTCAATCATTTCGGTTTGTTTGAGGGGATAAAAAAGGGGGGTAAGATCTATCCCTAAATATTAATCTGAATTATCCGTGAATCTCAATGACCAAGAAAAAAAAAATTGGCAATTGGTGCGGGAAAGAACCATAGAATATCTGGAATTCCCGAGAAATATTTTTCTGAATTATTTATTCAATTCATTTTCAAATAAGTCGTATCTTGTTCAAACCAATAAATAGAGCTGGGGTTATAGTTAAAGCAGCCAGTAGAAAACCAAAATAACTAGTTATAGTAAGCATGAAAGGGCTTTATTAGATATGTTTTTTTTCTACATATGTTGATAAAACACTTACCTAAGTTTCCATTTTTACCAGATATGAGGGTAATAAAAACCAATTAAGAGAATTAGTTTAGTTCCAATGGAAAATTCATGATTCATTGGTCATTATAGATAATACTAAAAAAAAGATAGAGTGGCATAACATAAGAAGAAAAAAAAAAGGTGTTCCACCATCCATCGAAAGGATCTATCGAGAAACAAAAACTTTGACTTTATTTAATTATTTAATTGAAATTTGCAATTTTAAATTGACTTTATTTTTGTTCTCTTTTTCGGGTCCAAAGTCGATTCGAAGACGAGTCGCCTCAATTATCCTTTTAGGTTCTATATTATGTCTTTTCATATCATGGAGTTCCATACTTGTAGTTTGGTCAAGAAAGAATCTTTGTCTTGGACCTAATCCAACAATGATTGCATCGCAAATATTGATTGTTACAACTATGTTTTCTTTCTTTCATTAAATATGATCTAAATAGTAGATACTATTACTATTATCCACTACTATTATCTATCTAGTACTATTATCTAGTATTATATATATATAAATAAATCTTTTTTTTTTATATATTATATATCCTTTTTTTATTTATTATTATTAAATTAATTTATTATTATTAATAGGTTATTTATTAGAATTTATTTGATTTTTATTATAGTTGTTAATTATTTTTTTTGTTTAAGTTATAAGTATTTATTATATTATACCAACCAATTACTTGAAATGAAAGGATTCAAATAAAACTTTTAACCAAAAAGGGTTAGATTTCGCATATAATTGAATTGTGTCAATACAATAATATCTTTCATGAATTATTAGAACCCATTGATCATTGACTCACATTTTCCCAAGATCCTTACTTTCTATTATGAAGCCAATAAGGGAAACCTTATAATAAATTTGAGGGTTTTCCATTGATCTATTGAATAGCATAACATAAGGTATCCATAGATAAGGAACAAAAAAAGAAAAAAGGAATTGTGTAGCATTTCGGTACCGATCAAGGCTGCGTTGCTGTGCCAGAGGAAGGATAGCTATACTGATTCGGTATACTCGAAATACACCTTTGGTACAAAATTGACGATCTCACAAAGATGCAATATCAGTAGTTTTCTATTTACTGATCCCATCTTTCACGGAATCGATTCCCCCCTTTGAATGTACAAAAATTTGTGGAGCTCAGCATGTCTGGAAGCACGGGAGAACGTTCTTTTGCTGATATTATTACCAGTATTCGATACTGGGTTATTCATAGCATTACTATACCTTCCCTATTCATTGCGGGTTGGTTATTCGTCAGTACGGGTTTAGC